TTAAAAATAAGCTAAATAAGCTTTTGGGTTCATACCCCAAATATAAAGGAAATCCTTTTTTTTAAAAATAAAGTGCCTGATTAAAGGATTATTCTGATAGGATAAATAAAGTAAATTTTTACCTTTATTATATTTTATAGAATTAAACTATATCTAATAATATCAAAAATTATTGTGCATCTTACACTAAAATATAATTTTAATATAATGATTTTAAAAATCATAAATAATAAATTTTTTTAAATTTATTTATTTTAAATTTTTTCAAGAAATTCATCAAAAATATTTTTTTTTTTTATTTTATTTAATAGAACTTTAATTGCAATTTCTTCTAATTCTTGATTAGGATGTTGAATTGGATTAGAAATTAATTTACTTAGATTTATCCCCCTAATTTCTAATTCTAATAATTTATTAGCTACTGAAGCTTCATTAAAATATTTTTTAACTCAATCAATTGCATCTATTAACTTTTTATTTACTATTTTATTAAAAATAATTATATTAAAAAATTTTGAAATAATTTTTTTTTTATCAATTATAATTAATTCCTCCATATTAATAAAAATAGGATCCGCTCCCTTTCATTTTTGATTCCCTAATATTGTTGAAGGTTTAAACTGATTAAATAATTTTATTTTAATAACATGACAAAAAATTACCCCCATAATTATTTTGTCATATTATTTTAATAAAAATTTTATTTTATTTATTATTATTATAATAAATGTAATTATTGGAGCATTAGGTGGATTAAATCAAACTTCATTACGTAAATTAATAGCTTTTTCTTCTATTAATAATTTAGGTTGAATAATATCTGCAATTATAATTACAGAAAATTTATGATTATTTTATTTATTTTTTTATTCTTTTATAATTAGAATTATATTTTTTTCTTTTTTTATATTAAATATATTTTATATTAATCAATTATTTACAAATAATTTAATACCTATTATTAAAATTAATCTAATAATTAATTTTTTATCATTAGGGGGACTCCCTCCTTTTATTGGATTTTTCCCCAAATGAATTATTATTAATTTTTTAATTTTAAATCAAATATATTTTTTAACATTTATTATAATTATAATAAGATTAATTGTATTATTTTTTTATATTCGAATTATTTATTCTATTTTCATATTTAATTATCTTAAAATTAAATGATTAAAAATTTTTATTAAAAATAATAATTTTTTATTAATTAATATTCTTTCTTTTTTTTCTATTTCTAGAATGATTATTAGAACCTTATTTTTTTTTTAAAGGTTTTAAGTTAAAAAAACTAATAATCTTCAAAATTATTTATAAAGAAATTTATTCTTTAAGCCTTAATAATATTAATTATTCCTTAAAATTTGCAATTTTATATCATTTTTGACTATAAGACTATTATTAATAAAAGAGAATTTCTCGTTAATAAATTTACAATTTATCGCTTATTAACTCAGCCATTTTATTTTTATGCGAAAATGACTTTATTCAACAAATCATAAAGATATTGGAACATTATATTTTATTTTTGGAATTTGAGCAGGAATAGTAGGAACCTCATTAAGATTATTAATTCGAGCAGAATTAGGAACCCCAGGATCTTTAATTGGAGATGATCAAATTTATAATACTATTGTCACAGCTCATGCCTTTATTATAATTTTTTTTATAGTTATACCAATTATAATTGGAGGATTTGGTAACTGATTAATCCCTTTAATATTAGGAGCCCCTGATATAGCTTTCCCTCGAATAAATAATATAAGTTTTTGACTTTTACCCCCATCTTTAACTTTATTAATTTCAAGAAGAATTGTAGAAAATGGAGCAGGAACTGGATGAACTGTTTACCCCCCTCTTTCATCTAATATTGCTCATGGTGGTAGTTCTGTTGATTTAGCTATTTTTTCCTTACATTTAGCAGGAATCTCTTCAATTTTAGGAGCTATTAATTTTATTACTACAATTATTAATATACGATTAAATAATATATCATTCGATCAAATACCCTTATTTGTTTGAGCAGTAGGAATTACAGCCTTCTTACTTCTCCTTTCTTTACCTGTTTTAGCAGGAGCTATTACTATACTTTTAACAGATCGAAATTTAAACACATCATTTTTTGATCCTGCTGGAGGAGGAGACCCTATTCTCTATCAACATTTATTTTGATTTTTTGGTCATCCAGAAGTTTATATTTTAATTTTACCTGGTTTTGGTATAATTTCTCATATTATTTCCCAAGAAAGAGGTAAAAAAGAAACTTTTGGTTGTTTAGGAATAATTTATGCTATATTAGCTATTGGATTATTGGGATTTATTGTATGGGCTCATCATATATTTACTGTAGGTATAGATATTGATACTCGAGCATATTTTACCTCAGCAACTATAATTATTGCAGTACCAACAGGAATTAAAATTTTTAGATGATTAGCAACATTCCACGGAACACAAATTAATTATTCCCCCTCAATTTTATGAAGATTAGGATTTGTGTTTTTATTTACTGTAGGAGGATTAACAGGTGTTATTTTATCTAATTCATCAATTGATATTACCTTACATGATACATATTATGTTGTAGCTCATTTCCACTATGTTCTCTCAATAGGAGCTGTATTTGCTATTATAGGAGGATTTATTCATTGATATCCATTATTTACTGGATTATCTATAAATCCCCTTATATTAAAAATTCAATTTTTTACAATATTTATTGGTGTTAATTTAACTTTTTTCCCCCAACATTTTTTAGGCTTAGCAGGAATACCTCGTCGATATTCTGATTACCCTGATTCATATATTTCATGAAATATTATTTCCTCTTTAGGATCATATATTTCTTTATTAGCAGTAATATTTATATTAATTATTGTTTGAGAATCAATAATCAATCAACGAATTGCTTTATTTTCTTTAAATATACCCTCTTCAATTGAATGATATCAAAATTTACCTCCTGCTGAACATTCATATAATGAATTACCAATTTTAAGAAATAATTTCTAATATGGCAGATTATATGTAATGGATTTAAACCCCATTTATAAAGGTTTATCCTTTTTTTAGAAATGGCAACATGATCAAATTTTAATTTACAAAATAGAGCATCTCCTTTAATAGAACAAATTATCTTTTTTCATGATCATACTCTTATTATCCTTATTATAATTACAATTTTAGTAGGATATTTAATAATAAGATTATTATTTAAAAAATATATTAATCGTTATTTATTAGAAGGACAAATAATTGAAATTATTTGAACTATTCTTCCAGCAATTACCTTAATCTTTATTGCATTACCATCTCTTCGACTTTTATATTTATTAGATGAACTTAATACTCCCTTAATTACATTAAAATCTATTGGGCATCAATGATATTGAAGATATGAATATTCTGATTTTAAAAATATTGAATTTGATTCTTATATAATCCCATCAAATGAATTATATTCTAATAATTTTCGATTATTAGATGTAGATAATCGAATTATTTTACCCATAAATAATCAAATTCGTATTATAGTAACTGCAACAGATGTCATTCATTCATGAACTATTCCATCTTTAGGAGTAAAAGTCGATGCTAACCCTGGTCGATTAAACCAAACTAATTTTTTTATTAATCGACCAGGAATTTTTTATGGTCAATGTTCAGAAATTTGCGGAGCTAATCATAGTTTTATACCTATTGTAATCGAAAGAATTTCAATTAAAAATTTTATTAATTGAATTAACAATTTTTATTCATTAGATGACTGAAAGCAAGTATTGGTCTCTTAAACCACTTTATAGTAAATTAGCAACTACTTCTAATGAAAGAATTAGTTAATTTATAACATAAATATGTCAAATTTAAATTATTACTTAAGTAATATTCTTTTATTCCTCAAATAATACCTATTAATTGATTAATATCTTTTTTTTTTTTTTTATTAATTTATTTAATTTTTAATATTATAAATTATTATATTTATAATAACTTAAATAAAAAAAATAATAAAAAAAATTATTTTTATAATAAAAATTTCAATTGAAAATGATAAGAAATCTATTTTCAATTTTTGATCCTTCTACTAATTTAATAAATATTTCCTTAAATTGGATTAGAACAACTTTAGGAATTTTATTTATTCCTTATTCTTTTTGATTATTACCAAATCGACATTATTTTCTCTGAAATATAATTCTTCAAAAACTTCATAATGAATTTAAAACTTTATTAAAAAACAATTATTTTCAAGGATCAACATTTATTTTTATTTCAATATTTTTTTTTATTTTATTTAATAATTTCTTAGGACTATTTCCATATATTTTTACTAGAACAAGACACTTAACCTTATCACTTTCTATTTCTTTACCGCTATGAATAAGATTTATAATTTATGGATGAATTAACAATTCCCAACATATATTTATCCACATAATCCCTCAAGGAACTCCCCCTATTCTTATACCTTTTATAGTATTAATTGAAACAATTAGAAATATTATTCGACCTGGAACTTTAGCTATTCGTTTAACAGCTAATATAATTGCAGGACATTTATTAATAACACTTTTAAGTAGAACAAGTTCTAATATAAATTTTTACTTAATTATAATTTTAATTTTAATTCAAATTCTTTTATTAATTTTAGAATCAGCAGTTGCGGTTATTCAATCTTATGTAATTGCTATTTTAAGAACTCTTTATTCTAGAGAAGTTAATTAATTTTAATGAAAATAAATCATAATCACCCTTTTCATTTAGTAGATTATAGCCCTTGACCTTTAACAGGAGCAATTGGAGTTTTAACATTAGTAACAGGAATAATTAAATGATTTCATAACTTTAATATAAATTTACTTATTTTAGGATATTTAATTATTATTTTAACTATATATCAATGATGACGTGATATTTGTCGTGAGGGAACACTTCAAGGTAAACACACTATTTTAGTTATTAAAGGTCTTCGATGAGGAATAATTTTATTCATTATCTCAGAAGTATTTTTTTTTTTATCCTTTTTTTGAGCTTTTTTTCATAGAAGATTATCCCCTAATATTGAAATTGGAGCTATATGACCCCCAATAAGTATTATTCCATTTAACCCATTCCAAATTCCTTTACTTAATACAATCATTTTAATTAGATCAGGAGTATCAGTTACATGAGCTCATCATGCATTAATAAAAAATAATTATTCTCAAACTACTCAAGGATTATTTATTACTATTATATTAGGATTTTATTTTACTATCCTACAAGCATATGAATATTTAGAAGCTCCTTTTACTATTGCAGATAGAATTTACGGATCTACATTTTTTATAGCAACTGGATTCCATGGTCTTCATGTTATTATTGGTACAATATTTCTTTTAGTATGTTTAATTCGTCATTTAAATAATCATTTTTCTAAAAATCATCATTTTGGATTTGAAGCAGCTGCCTGATATTGACATTTTGTCGATGTAATTTGATTATTCCTTTATATCTCTATCTATTGATGAGGTAATTAATTTATTTATATAATATATTTAGTATATTTGACTTCCAATCAAAAAGTTTAAAACTTTTAATATAAATAATTATTATAATAATTAATATTTTTTTATTATTCATAATAATTGCTAATATAATAATGTTATTATCAGTTATTTTATCAAAAAAATCTTTTTCTGATCGAGAAAAATCTTCCCCCTTTGAATGCGGATTTGATCCTAAATCTTCCGCTCGAATTCCATTTTCTATACACTTTTTTTTAATCACAATCATTTTTTTAATTTTTGATGTAGAAATTGCATTAATTTTACCTATTATCCCTCTATTTAAAATAGTAAATTTTATTTTATGAATAAAAATTAATTTCTTTTTTATTATTATTCTAATTATTGGCCTATATCATGAATGAAATCAAAATATATTAAATTGAACAAACTAATTAATTAATTAATATATATATATATATATATATATATAGGATTATAGTTTATTTAAAACGTTTGATTTGCATTCAAAAAATATTGAATAATTCAATTTATCTTAATAAATAAGAAGCAAATTTGCATTTAATTTCGACTTAAAAGAATGAGTTATACAAACTCCTTATTTATTAATTAATTGAAACCAAATAGAGGTATATCACTGTTAATGATAAAATTGAATATAAAATTCCAATTAAACCTAAGAAATATAAAGATTAAAAATAAGCTGCTAACTTAATTTTTAGTGGTTAAATTCCATTAATATTTCTATTTATATAGTTTAATTTTAAAACTTTACATTTTCATTGTAAAAATAAAATAAATATTTTTATAAATATATTTAAAAATAAATTTATCTCCTTAATATCTTCAATATTATACTCTATATAAGCTATTTAAATTTTAAATTATATTATTATTATTATTATTAATATAAAAAATATTCATAAAATAAATCTAAATAAATAAATTTTTAAATTATTTATTTCAAAAAATCTATAAAAAATAGAATATTTTTTAATAATTTTTATTATACCTCAACCTCTATAAACTTCACTTCATCCTATATCTACAATTTTTAATAAATTTTGACTTAAATTAAGAAAATAATATCTTACCCCATAAGTGGATAAACTAGGTATAAATCATATTAATCTTAAAAAATTTCTCAAATTATATGTAAAAATAAACTTATTAATTGAATAAATTTTTATATTTCTAATTAAATAACCTATCAATATTCCAATTAAACTAACATAAATTACTATTATTTTTAAATTAAATGGTAAATAAATTATATAAGGATAAGAAAAAATTACTCATCTTAAAAAACTTCCTCTCACTATTCTCATAAATAATAAAATAAATATTCTTTTCAATATAATATAATCCTCATCATATAAATTATAAATACTAATTAAATTAAAATCATTAACTATTAAATATAAAATTAAACGAAATGTATAAAATATAGTTAATCCTGTAGAAATATAATATAAAAAAAAAACTAATAAATTTAAATTTCTAAATCTAACTAACTCTAAAATTAAATCCTTCGAATAAAATCCAGCTAAAAATGGAATACCACATAAAGCTATATTAGAAATATTTATACATAAAGAAGTTAAAGGAATAAAAAATCTAATACCCCCCATAAATCGAATATCCTGTATATCATTTATTAAATGAATGATAACTCCCGCACATATAAATAATAATGCTTTAAATATAGCATGAGTTAATAAATGAAAAAAAGCTAAATCAGGCAATCCTATTCTTAAAATTCTTATTATTAACCCTAATTGTCTTAAAGTAGATAAAGCAATAATTTTTTTTAAATCAAACTCATAATTAGCTCTAATTCCAGCTATAAATATAGTTAAACTTGATAATAATAATAAACTTTTTAAAAAAAAAGTATCAATTAATAAATAATTAAATCGAATCAATAAATAAATACCAGCAGTAACTAAAGTAGAAGAATGAACTAAAGCAGAAACAGGAGTGGGAGCAGCTATTGCTGCAGGCAATCAAGATCTAAAAGGAATTTGAGCTCTTTTAGTTATTGCCGCTAAAATAATTATTATTCTAATTATTTTTATTTCCCAATCATTTTTTATAAATTCTAAATAAAAAATATAATTTCATCTTCCATAATTTATTATTCAAGAAATAACTATTAAAATTAAAACATCCCCAATTCGATTAGATAAAGCAGTTAACATCCCAGCATTATAAGATTTTAAATTTTGATAATAAATCACTAATAAATAAGAAACTAAACCTAAACCATCTCATCCTAATAAAATTCTAATAATATTTGGACTAATAATTAATAATATTATAGAACTAACAAATAATAAAACTAAAATAATAAATCGTCTTAAATTTAATTCAGAAGATATATAACTCTTTCTATAATAAATTACAACTGAAGAAATTAAAAAAACAAATATTATGAATAATAAAGATATTCAATCTAATAAAATAGATATAACAATTATACAAGAATTAAAAGAAATAATTTCCCACTCTAAAAAAATAACTATATTATTCATAATAAAATAAATCATTATTAAAAAATTAATTAATCTCATTAAAAATAAAATTAAAAACGAAATATAACAAATAGAATATTTTATTTTATTTATAATTTAAAATGAATTTTATTCATATTTTTGACACCACAAATCAATATTTTAAATTAAATTATTTAAATAAAATCAAATTATACTATAATCAATTTTTATAATTATTAAATTTAATGGTAATCAATGTAATATTAATATTAAATATTCGCGAGAAACTCCAGTATAATATCTATAAATACCTGAATAATATTTTCCATGTTGAACAAATGAATATAAATATAATCTATAAGCTGCTCTAAAAAAAGAAATTATTATTAATAAAATTATTGACAATCAAGACCAACTTATTAATCTATTAATTAATCTAATTTCACCTATTAAATTTAAACTAGGAGGAGCGGATATATTAGAAGATATTAATAAAAACCATCATAATCTTATTGAAGGTATAAAATTCATTATTCCCTTATTAATATATAATCTTCGACTATGTAACCGTTCATAACTAATATTAGCTAAACAAAATATACCAGAAGAACACAATCCATGTCCAATTATTATAATATAAGAACCTAAAAATCCTCAATAATTTATAATTATAATACCTCTAATAACTAATCTTATATGAGCAACTGAAGAATAAGCAATTAAAGATTTAATATCTACTTGACAAAAACATTTCAAACTAATATAAAATCCCCCAATTAAACTAATTACAACTCTAATATAATTTAATTTTAAATTAACTTCTTGTAAAAAAATTATTAAACGTAATAACCCATATCCTCCTAATTTTAATATAATACCTGCTAAAATCATTGAACCTGAAACAGGAGCTTCCACATGAGCTTTAGGCAATCATAAATGAACAAAATATATTGGTATTTTAACTAAAAAAGCCATAATTATACAAAAATATAATATATACATATTCATATTTATAAATTTTAAAAAATAAATTATTATTGTATATATTTCTTCATATATATATATAATTCCTATTAATAAAGGTAATGAAACAAATAAAGTATAAAATAATAAATATATACCAGCCTTAATTCGTTCAGGTTGATATCCTCAACCAATAATTAAAATCAAAGTAGGAATTAATCTACCCTCAAAAAATAAATAAAATATAAATATATTTATTATAGAAAAGGTTAAAAATAATATAATTAATAAAAAAATAATATTAAATAAAAAAAAATTAACATAAAAATTTATTTTAAATAAATTTTCTCTAGATATAATCATCAAAATAGAAATTCAAATTCTAAGTAAAATTAAACCATAAGACATAATATCACAAGATATTATATAACTTAAATTACAAAATAAATTTAATTCTATTATCAAATTTATAAATATGAATATTATTAAAAATAATATTATTTGAACCAATCAAAATATATTTTTTATAAAACAAAAAGGAATTATAAACATTATTATTATTAAAAATTTTATCATATTATAAAATATTATATCTCTGAAAATAATCATTTCCATGAGTTCGAATTATAGAAACTAAAATAGATAATCCTAAAGCCCCTTCACAAACTGAAAAAACTAAAAAAACCATTAATATATACATATCATACTCAATATAATTTAAATAAATCAATATAAAAAAAAAAATTCTTAAAACAATATACTCCAATCTTAACAAAACAATTAATAAATGTTTATGTTTTAATACAAAAATTAAATTACCAATAATAAATATTAAAATAAAAATAAACCATATATAAATTATCATTTCTAGTTTTTATAGTTTAAATAAAACATTGGTCTTGTAAATCAAAATTAAGTATTTTACTTTAAAAACTTCAAAGAAAAAGAATTTCTTTATCAATAATCTCCAAAATTATTATTTTAATTAAACTATTCTTTGATTTGATATAACAAAAATATTTTTATCTTTTACTATTATTTTTATTACAATTTTTATTTTATTTTTAAATAATCCACTTTCAATAGGATTAATAATTCTATTACAAACTTTAAATATTTGTTTAATTTCAGGAATATTAATTAAAACTTATTGATTTTCTTACATTTTATTTTTAATTTTTTTAGGAGGATTATTAGTTTTATTTATTTATGTTTCAAGAATTGCCTCAAATGAACTTTTTAAACCTTCTTTTAATCTTAAAATAATATTTATTTTATTTATTTTTTTATTAATTATAATTAAACTTTTTTATTCTAATAATTTATTTTGATTAAATTTTTCATTTAATTCAGATATAAATAATTTATTTTTATTTGATTTATTTATTAATAATGAAAATAAAATTAATCTATCTAAATTATATAATAATCAAACCTTTATAATTATAATAATATTAATTATTTACTTATTTATTACCTTAATTGCAGTAGTAAAAATTACTAATATTTTTTATGGACCCCTACGATCAAAAATCTAATTTAAATGATAAATAAAAATAATTTTTCTTTATTACGAAAAAATCACCCTGTTATTAAAATCTTAAATAATTCATTAATTGATTTACCTTCCCCCTCTAATATCTCTTATTGATGAAATTTTGGATCTTTATTAGCTTTTTGTTTAATTATTCAAATCTTAACAGGATTATTCTTAACTATATATTATACAGCTAATATTGAATTAGCATTTTATAGAGTAAACTATATTTGTCGTAATGTAAATTATGGCTGATTAATTCGATCTTTACATGCTAATGGAGCTTCATTTTTCTTCATTTGTATTTACTTACATATTGGACGAGGAATTTACTATGAATCATTCAACTTAAAATATACTTGAATAATTGGAGTAATTATTTTATTCCTATTAATAGCAACAGCATTTGTAGGATATGTTTTACCTTGGGGTCAAATATCTTTTTGAGGAGCTACAGTTATTACTAATCTTTTATCAGCTATCCCCTATTTAGGATCTTTTTTAGTAAATTGAATTTGAGGAGGATTTGCCGTTGATAATGCTACATTAACTCGATTTTATACATTTCATTTTTTATTACCTTTTATTATTATAATAATAACTATAATTCACTTATTATTTCTTCATCAAACAGGATCTAATAATCCTTTAGGATTAAATAGAAATTATGATAAAATCCCATTTCATCCATTTTTCACTTATAAAGATTTAATTGGAGCTATTATTATATTATTTATATTAATTCTATTAACTTTAACTAACCCCTACCTAATAGGAGACCCAGATAACTTTATTCCTGCTAATCCTCTTGTAACTCCTATCCATATTCAACCTGAATGATATTTTCTATTTGCTTATGCAATTTTACGATCTATCCCTAATAAATTAGGAGGAGTTATTGCATTAATTTTATCAGTATTAATTTTAATTATTTTACCTTTTACCTTTAATAAAAAAATACAAGGAATTCAATTTTATCCCATCAATCAAATTTTATTTTGATTTTTAACAATTATTATTATTCTATTAACTTGAATTGGAGCTCGTCCAGTTGAAATACCTTATATTTTTACAGGACAATTATTAACTTTTTTTTATTTTTCATATTTTATTATTAACCCTTTAATAAATAAATATTGAGATAATTTAATTTTTAATTAAATAAATTTATATAACTAACTTAATTAATGAGCTTGTTAAAGCATTTGTTTTGAAAACTTAAGAAAGATTATAATAATTCTATTAATTTATACTAAAATTAATTAATTATTATAATAAATAAATTTTAACTCCTAAAAAAAATAATAAAAAATTTATAGAAATTGGTAAATAAATCTTTCAAGCTAAATATATTAACTTATCATAACGATAACGAGGTAAAGTCCCTCGAACTCAAATAAATAAAAATGAAATAAATAATAATTTTAAATAAAATATAATATTTAATATAAAACCTCCTATATAAATTAAAACAAATAATAATCTTATAAATAAAATTCTAGAATATTCAGCTAAAAAAATTAAAGCAAACCCTCCTCTTCTATATTCTACATTAAATCCAGAAACTAACTCTCTTTCCCCCTCAGCAAAATCAAAAGGAGTTCGATTTGTTTCAGCTAACATTGATCTAATTCAACATAATACTAAAGGAAATATTAAAATAATAAATCAAATTGTCTTCTGATAATAATTATAAATTAATAAATTATAATCTATAATTAAAATAATTGTAGATAATAAAATCATAAATAATCTAACTTCATAAGAAATAGTTTGAGCTACAGCTCGTAATCCTCCTAATAAAGCATAATTAGAATTAGAAGATCATCCAGCAATCATTACAGTATAAACCCCTAATCTTATACAACATAAAATAAATAAAATTCCTAAATTAAATCTTACTAAATTAAAATAATAAGGAATTACAGATCAAATTAATAAAGATAAAATAAAACCTAATACTGGAGAAAAATAATATATAATAAAATTTGAAAAATTAGGATAAATTTGTTCCTTAGTAAATAACTTAATAGCATCCGAAAAAGGTTGTAAAATTCCCATAAATCCTAATTTATTAGGCCCTTTACGAATTTGAATATAACCTAAAACTTTTCGTTCTATTAAAGTTAAAAAAGCAACACCAATTAATACACCAATAATCAAAATTAATAAACCAATTAAAATTATAAAAATATCATAAAATAACATTTACTATCTATATAGTATAATTTATATATTTATGACTTCTAAAATCAATGCATTTCTCTGCCAAAATAGTTACTATTAAATTACATATATAAATATATATATATATATATATATATATATATATATATATATATTTATTAAAATTCAAATAATTAAATTTAATTTCAATATTTAATCCTTTCGTACTAAAATATTATTATATTTAAAAGATAGAAACCAACCTGGCTTACACCGGTTTGAACTCAGATCATGTAAGATTTTAATGATCGAACAGATCAAAACTTTAAACTTTTGCATTTAATTTTTATCTTAATCCAACATCGAGGTCGCAAACTTATTTTTTTATACGAACTAAAAAAATAAATTACGCTGTTATCCCTAAGGTAATTTTTTCTTATAATCAATAAAATTGGATCAATTAATCATTTATTTATGTTTAAATATAAAAAAAAAAGTTAAATATATTTTTTTATCACCCCAATAAAATTTATAATTAAATTAAAAATTTTAAATTTATAAATAATTATAATATAAGTATAAATAAAACTCTATAGGGTCTTCTCGTCTTTTTAATTTATCTAAACTTTTTAATTTAAAAATTAAATTATATTATTATATTTTTAAGACAGTTTATATTTCATCCAATCTTTCATACAAGTCACCAATTAAATGACTAATGATTATGCTACCTTTGTACAGTCAATATACTGCAGCCCTTCAATAAAAATCAGTGGGCAGATTAGACTTTATATTATTTTCAAAAAGACATGTTTTTGTTAAACAAGTGAATATAAATTTTTGCCGAATTCCTTAAAAATAACTTTTTTTATTTTTAAAAATTAAATATTAAATATACTAATTTTATCATTATAACTAACTTTTTACAATTATAATTTATTTTTTTATAAAAAAAAATAAATTATAATTAAATCTTATTTTAATTTGAAATTATTTATAATAAACTATAATTAATTAAAAATATAAATTATATAATTTTCAAAATTAAACAATAAATTTTTAAATTATATTAAATTTATTTTAAAGCTTATCCCTTAAAATATAAAATTTACCTAATAAATTATTAATTAATTAATTTCATATTATACAACAATAATAAATTTAAAATTAAATTTTTTTCTAAAAAAACTAGATATCTTTAAAAACGATTAACATTTCATTTCAAATTAATTATTAAAAATATTTATGCTACAATAATTTTTATAATTAATTCTCTCTTTTAAATTCGAGAATTTATTTTCTAAAAAAAATTATTTAATAAACTCTGATACACAAGATACATTAAATTAAAATTACTTTTAAATAATTTTTTATTTCACTTATTTAAAATTTATTTTACAATACTAATTCCCTATAAATTTTTTAATTATTTCTATAAATATACTTTAACCCCCATTAAAATATTTAATATAATCTAATTAAAAAATTTTTTTATTATTTTTTTTTTATTAATTTATCCCCTCAAATTAATTAATTAATTTAATATCTTTTCAATGTAAATGAAATACTTAACTCAAGCTCTAATTTGTCTTTCTAGAAACACTTTCCAGTACCTCTACTTTGTTACGACTTATTTCAATTTAATTATATATATATATATATATATACATTATATGAAAGCGACGGGCAATATGTACATATTTTAATTTTTAATCATTTTAATAAACTAAATAAAATTACATTTAAATCCACTTTCAATTAATTGTTTCAAATTAATATTCATTTAAATAAATTTATTGTAATCCATTATTATTCTTAATTATAATCTGCATCTTGATCTGATTTAATTTTATATTTAAATTTTTAAATATTATTTTTATTAAAAAATATTTTTTTAACAACGATATACAAAATTATAAATTAAGTAAATTTATTCGTGGATTATCAATTATTAAACAGATTCCTCTAAATGAACTAAAATACCGCCAAATTATTTAAGTTTCAATGAATAATCACTTAATATTTTAGTATTTTAAATTTAAAATTTTAATAATAGGGTATCTAATCCTAGTTTTTAATAAATTTTATTAAATCATAAAATTAAAATAATATTTTAATAAATTAAAATTTCACTTAATAATTTAAAATTTAAATTATAATTTTATTTATTAATTAATTACTAATAAAATTTAATTCAATTTTTGTTTAACCGCAACTGCTGGCACAAAATTTGTTATTAAACTAAATATATTACTAAATCTTAATTTCTTAAATAATTTAATATTAATTACTATAAATTAATTAATTTATTATTAAAATAAATTTAAAATTAACACTAAAATTTATATGTAAAATAAATTTTAAATAAATTATCTAAACTATAAACATTTTTATTTATATGTATTATTTTTCATATAGATTTTTTTTTTTTTTTTTTTATATATAAATATTTAATATATATATATATAATTTTTATATTAAATATTTAATATTAATTATTAAACATTCAATAATCTCTTTTTTTTCTTCTTCATAATAATAATATTAAAACCTAAATTGGAATATCAAACAATTATAATTCATTCAAATTATAAAAAATTAATATAATTAATATTGAATTTTTTTAATAATTTAATGTATATATATATAATATTAATATAATTAAATATTTAATTTATTATATTAAATATTAATTTATTAAATATTTAATATATATATATATATATATATAAATAGATTAATTTTTTATTTAATCAATTATTTTGACCATCTTTAATTTTTTTTACATTAAAAAAAAAAAA